AACCATAAAATGTCCTGAAAATCTTTAGCAAAGACTTCAACAAGATGTTCTACTTTTCCATAGAAATACATTCGCTCAACGAGGACTCGAGAGGATGTTGATCGTAAATGAGAGGATTGGTTACATAGAAAAAAGACGGTGGATTCATATTCATATACATGAGAATTATATAGAAACAATAAAAATCTTGGATTACTTTTTAAAAAAACAGCAATAGAGTTCTTTGGAGTAATAAGACTATTCGCATTAAAATACTCGTGGAGAAAGAACCGTAATAAATATAACGAGGAGGCATCCTTTACCCAGTATCGAAGGAATTGAACCAAGATTTCGGGACAAACGGGGTGGGGTAGTAGTACATCTAACACATAATTTAAATGTAACAATTTGTCCTCGAAAAAGGGAAATATTGAATGAATTGATTGCAAATTATGAGATTTTTCAATTTCTTTCCCTTCTAAAAAAGCTACCAACCGTAGGGAAAATGGAATTTCCGCCACAACAGCAAATCCCTCTGATATAATTTGAGAATCCAACTTATTGTTGTGCCAAAAAATTGGATTTTGGTTAGACTCAGTAGTAGCAATACTCAAATTAATCGGTTGATACATTCGCGTAATTAACTGTTTCACACTCAGTGAACTAGATTTATTGTCATAACCCCCACTTTCCAATGAAATCGTCGAGCTATTTAAACCATGATCATGAGCAAGTGCATAAATATACTCCCGAAAAAGAAGTGGGTATAGCAAGTCGTGTTGTTGAGATCTATCTAGTTCGAAACAGACTTGAAATTCCTTCATTTGAAATTCGATTAAAAACAAAGGAACAAAGGTAAGTAAGTTAGTGGGCGATCAAACGATACATAGTGCGATACCGTGAAAACAAAGTATTGTAGTAAAATAAAGTAGATACCTTGAAAACGGGTCAACTCATCAACGGATTCTCTATCCTCTCATTTGCAGTTAATTTAATTGGTTTATATTTGTTATACTCTAACAAAGTGGTTAGAAACCCTTTATTTTTTCACTCCAATCGCTCTTTTGATTTTGAAAAAAAAAAACAACTATCTTTCTTTATCAATATACTGCTTCTTCTACACATTCATCTACAACCCATAATAGGGATTCACGAATACTTAGGACTCATTAAATAAATCGATAATTCACTCATGGGAAACCCTTTCCCCGCGTTAGGAACTAATATCTTTTTAACGTTTAATTAGGTCGGATAATCATTCAAATTAAGAAACGAAGCTCGTTACTTTTTGTTTCCCTCTAATTGGAACCCTAGGGCTCTATCCATTTATTCACTCAACCCAACTTTGAATTCAATTTCTTTTGTTCCGCGCCAAGAATTCAAACTTGGTTTTGTATCGATTGAAAAAGAATAAAAGATTCTCATAATTATCCATTGATACGACATGCTGTTTTTTCCATTCATTCCTTTCAGGATCAGTCGTAGTCTTACAAACTCTCCCGAAGATTTGGACGAATCTTTGCTTCATAGAAATGTGTAAAAGATGCTAGCCGTACTTAAAAGCCGAGTACTCTACCATTGAGTTAGCAACCCAAAGAATTCGAATGGGTAGATCGAATCGGAATAAAAAGAAATAAACGAAATTAAATTTCACAACGGAATCACAATATTAAACTAGCAAGAACTCGAAAAAAAAATTCGAATTGATTCTGAACATAAAAAGAAAAAAAACCTATAGGACGGAGATAAATGAGTCTGTTTCTCCACGATCAAATTATATTTGTTCAATACACTATTGTCAACATGACATTGAATATCAAGATTGCGAAAATACTAAAAAAAAAAATGACGAAAACAAAAAGAGTGAATTGTTTATTTATTAAATATTAAATTAAAAATTAAACTAAAATCAAAATAACAAATATAATTTTATATAGTAATAAATAGGTATAATAAATATCGAAATTAATAAAGAATATCTAATTCTTTAGATAAATAAAAAACTTTACGAATACCTTTTTCGATAAATACTTGAAAAAACCGAAAAGAAAGAGGTATGAATAGAACAAAAGGGGGGATAGTAAAATAGTAAAGAAAAAATTCTACAAAACTAGATAAGACTCCTCCACACCCTCTTTTTTTGTTCTATTCCTTAATAGAATTTCGTTTTATTAAGACTAAGTTCTGTAAAAACCCCCGCTTTCTTTGAAATATCATGAATGGTTCCTGTAGGTTGGGCGCCCTTGTCAAGGAAATATAGAATAGCAGGAACATTTAAATGGGTTTGATTATTTATCGGATCATAAAAACCCACTTTCCGAAGATCTCTTCCTTCTCTTCGGGATCGACCATCAATTGCAACGATTCGATAAACGGCTCATTGGGATAGATATAGATGAAGAATACCCCCCCTAGAAACGTATAAGAAGTTTTCTCCTCGTACGGCTCAAGAAAAAAAAATGGTTATAAGTGATAGTTATGTCTATGTATAAAATTACAATTGAAAATACATCTATAAAATAAGCAAATCAATTAGAGATTTAAGTCCTTTTTCTTTTTTCTTTTTTAGAAAAGAAAAAAGAAAAAAAGCATCCGTACTCTCATAACTCAAGTTGGATAAGTTTCAAAGCCAAAACGAAAATCCTTAGGCATTTCATTTCCTTTTTTGAGCGGTCTCAAGCCACTTTCCTTTTTTTTTTGTCTCGTTTCGAATCGAATCGATTTTTTTATTTTTCATTCTGATCGAATTGTTGAGACAATTGAAAATGGTATTTCCTTGTTCCAGGATCCTTTATCTTTTCTTTAAATCATTGGGTTTAGACATTACTTCGGTGATCTTTAAAGTTTTTTTTAGTTTTCAATTTTGAAAAAAAAAAAGACAGCAACACACCCCTTTTTATTTCTTTCTATCAAAGAATCATACGAACAATTGATTCCTACGGGATACACTTTTGATGGACAGAGTTTTCCCAATTCCAACAAAATTTCCCCTTGCTTTTGTTTTGGATTTTTTAATTGCTCGAATCAGATCCTTTTGATTTCTATATCAAAATTTACTTACGAAGTTTTTTCCAACTTATTGATTGGTATTAACCCTAGATCCTTGCCCCTGAGAAATGAAGAAATCCTTTTACTCGAGCTCCATCCTGTCCTAGTTACATTACCACCCACCAAAGGGTGAGGATTCTAATAGAACAGAAGAAAGAATGTCGAGCCAAGAGCCCATTCATAGAAAAGCAAAATGGTGGATGCAAATCCACAGCGGATCATGTCCTTCAAGTCGCACGTTGCTTTCTACCACATCGTTTCAAACGAAGTTTTACCATAACATTTCTCTAGTTTGGAACTGGTATGTAATTGATTCCATTATGGAATCATGAATAGTCATTGCTTAAGTCTATACACAGTCTTTTTCCTTGTAGATGGAGGGAATATTTAGGTTGTTAGTCTTTCATCCGGAATCCCGAAATGAAAGATCAAATCAGAAAAAAAAAGGGCGATTTCCGTATCTATCCGATTAGACTGAACAAATTTTGTTGGAAGTAATTATGTATATTGTATGTTAATTATTTAATAGTAAGGTAAGGGCTCATAAATCTTAAAAAAAGCGAAAGAAAATTATCATTATCTCTGAAATCGAAGGATAGCAATCCATGCATATAAGCCTTTCCTAAAAATTTGAGTCGTTTTTGTCTGGGCTTCCGATTCAATAATCATTCCCCAAATTGAAAATAATGTAAAATGTAAATAGACTATATGAACCACCCCCGTCTCAATTGTTATTCCCGAGATTTACAATTATTCATTTAGTCATTAAATAAAGCCCAAGACAAAATACCTTAATTTTAAAGATTAAGGTCAAAGAAAATCCATTCCATGTGGAACAGGATTATTGGTTACTGAGATTTGGACCGACACGGATATTCCAATCGGTATCTTTCAGTGCTCCTTAACTCTTATCTACCCCCACCCCGAATTCTTTCGGGGGGATGCTGAATCCTAAAAAAAAAAAGATCTTATTTTACGGGATGCTAGACTATTTTTTATAGATATAAAGACAAAAAGGCCCAGATTAAGTCATTGTTTCCTTCTAAATTTTTAGATTCGGTCCGGCCTGGGACGGAAGGATTCGAACCTCCGAATACCAGGACCAAAACCCGTTGCCTTACCACTTGGCGACGCCCCATTTCAATTTCTATTGGTACTTAATAAACAGTATTATTGGGATTGGTTATTTGTCAATTCCAGGCCAAGCCTTAAAATTCGATTATTGTTTTAGTTTAGGAATGTGATACATGTAAGTGTAAAATAAAACTTTTAATTTATTGATCATTACATAGAATTCAATTAAGATATTGTATGAAAGTATGATTTCTTCAATTCTGACACGAGAATAGAAGGATTTTGGTTTTGATTGGTTCGGTTCTAAGAAGTATTTTTATTGTCTACCTTACTTTCTTTTCTTACTTTTTATCTTATATCAATAAGATATTAATAACTCAATCAAAATCCAATTCTCTACAAAAAAAAGGTTTGTTATGTTTAATATCTTTCGTTTAATGTATATCTGTCTTAATTCTGCCCTTTATTCGAGTAGTTTTTTATTCGCCAAATTGCCCGAGGCCTACGCTTTTTTGAATCCAATTGTAGATGTTATGCCAGTAATACCTGTTCTATTTTTTCTCTTAGCCTTTGTTTGGCAAGCTGCTGTAAGTTTTCGATGAAACCTTTAATATTGGGCTAGAAAATTTCATGATTTATCCGAGTTAGAGAAAAAATTATAACAATTGACAAGATCAGATGAGTCTTACAATATGAACGAACCATCGCCTCAATTTAAACAGTGAAATTCTTGGGGAGCCACGATCTATTTTGATCCCTCTTTTTGTTATTTGTTGATTATAACCCTTTTTCACTTAAACCATATTAGAGCCGACCACAATGTCGAATTCGAATTATGTTCCACAATGTTGAATTCGAATTATGTTAATTTCTGAAAACTCTTTTCTATTTATAGAATCGAAATTCTAAAAAAAACTTCATTTCTTGATGTCAAAATCGGATATGTCGTATAAAAATATAGAATCTATTTTTTTTTCCTTTTACCCCAAAAAATTATTTGGAGATTGTATAATGCTTACTCTCAAACTCTTTGTTTACACCGTAGTGATATTCTTTGTTTCTCTCTTCATCTTCGGATTCCTGTCTAATGATCCAGGGCGTAATCCCGGACGCGAAGAATAAAAAAAAGAAGGGGTTGCTTGCTTTAGTCGTATAAATGTTCTTAGGGTTTTCCCAATTCCACATCTGTTCCTATCTGTTAAGGAAAAGTGTTCACTAAAAAAGATACGAAGCGATCGCCCGAAACGGAAAGAGAGGGATTCGAACCCTCGGTACGAATAACTCGTACACCGGATTAGCAATCCGACGCTTTAATCCACTCAGCCATCTCTCCTAACTGAAAAAAAAAATAATAATAATAATTACTATGTTCCATTACACAAAAAATAAAAAATAATGCTTGAAAAAAGCTGCCTTTACTTTATTTTATATCTTTACTTTCTATATTCTCGATATTCTAGAGAATATAGAAAGTAATTTGATTATATAGCTCATAGAAAATATAGCTTGTAGAATATTTTTTTTATTGTCTTGTGTATTCTATTATATAAATAGATCGCACTGTATCAGCAATTCAATTTCTCCCATTTCTACAAAATTCAAAGACAGAGAGCATTCGAAAGAGATAAAATAGAAAAAACTCAAGAAAAGAATATCTCTTTAATTTCGTTCAACGAGGCCCTTTTTATTTCCACTTCGACGGCCTGGCCTGGTCAGTATACAGCCAGGCACTTTTTTTGTTCTAATGGAACATACCGCCAACCATAGAAAAAATGCGAACCATAACATAAACAAAAATTTTTTATTTGGATTTGATCTGAAAACACAAAAATGAAATACTTTTTATTGGATTCAAAGAACAAGAAAAAGAAGTACTATTTCCATTCCTATGATGACAGAGAATTAGAATCAAAGTGTCATTTCTTAAAAAGATTTTTTTTATGAATTTTTCAATTTAGTTATTTAACCGAAATAACTCCCCCTTTCCTAATTGCATTAGGACTCCTGATAAAGACGTCAACGTTCCAATTTCGAATTTTCATTTCATGATTATTTTGAATTTCTGTTCTATCTTGATTCCATCTGATTCTCTTGTTCGACAAAAAGACCTTTTTATACAATAATCCCATTGTAGCGGGTATAGTTTAGTGGTAAAAGTGTGATTCGTTCAAGTAATCCCCTTAATAGTTAAGGGGTCCCTTATTTTCATTGATATTCCAATCAAAAACTTTATTTCTTAAAAGGATTAAAATTGAATCCTTTCACTCTAAAATGAAAAAAAAAAAGATTCGGGGAAAAATATCCGTTTTCGTGATTTGTATCCAAGGGTCAATTCGAAATTGAAATTTTGGATTATTAAATTGCGAAACATAATTTTGTTTTTGAATTGGATGCATACTTCCAATTTTTTAAGTCTAAGTAAAGGATCCATGGATAAAGATAGAAAAGTCTAGTTGGAATCGTAACTAAATCTTCAAATTAGGTTTTTTATAGGTTCGATTGAAGCAAAATAGCTAGTAAATGATAACTTTAGTTTACTAAAGACATCAACATATTTATATTCGATTTTTTTTTATTTTAGCTCGGGGGAAACAAAAAACTTTTCCTAAGGATTCTCTCAAATAGAAATAGAGAACGAAGTAACTAGAAAAATGGGGATTGTTAGAATCCCCCTCTTTTAGAGGGATCATCTAGAAAGCGAATTGTTTTGAATTCATTCAGACAAAAAAAGCTGACATAGATGTTATGGGTCGAATTTTTTTATTTCGCTTGCGGTTTCTATCTGGGAATCTATCCATCATCCATAAAGGAGCCGAATGACCCCAAAGTTTCATGTTCGGTTTTGAATTAGCGGCGTTAAGAAGTAGGAATCGACGTCGACTATAACCCCTAGCCTTCCAAGCTAACGATGCGGGTTCGATTCCCGCTACCCGCTCCATATTCTAATTCTATCAATGAGAATATCAACTCGTCGATGCATTAAGTATAAGTAAGGAAACCTTAATTAATGCATCGCCAAATTGAATATTAAAGTCCTGAAGTTATATCAGATATTCTTTATGCTTTCCGAAGAAGAGATCAAAATAAAAATGCGCCAAAAATTTAGGAATGGGGCTGCAAGGCGTCCATTGTCTAATGGATAGGACATGGGTCTTCTAAACCTTTGGTATAGGTTCAAATCCTATTGGACGCAATTGATTTCCATTTGCCTATATTCTCTTACATAATAATCTATTATTATTTGATTAGGATTATTAATAATAAATTAAATATTATATTAATAAATTTTGATTCGAAATATTGAATATTAATGATAATTTTAAATTACTTATATATTTCTATTATTTATTTTTTAAGTATTGTAAAGAGAAAGATAACTATTCTAAAGATAAAGAATAA